TATGGTTCGGGGCTTTGGCGGGTCTCTTGATAGAGATCAATCGTTTTTTTCCAGATGCATTGATATTCCCCTTTTTTTCATTTTAGTTATTGACACGGAAAGGGGTGAAAAAGATTATAGATCCAATTAAATATATGTAATTAATCTCTTCTTTTTTATTTCTTCTTTTTTAGAATTGTAATAAAATAAGTTAGAAAAGAGAAAGAATAGTAAAGGGTTAAATTAGGCCTCATTTAAATTCGGAGTGGAACTCGGAATCTGGTCCAGGCTTCAATGGAATTGAATTATTAATTCAATTCCATTTCTATTAATAATAGAATGAAACCAGAAATCGAAACGGAATGCCTAGGATGGGGTAAAAATATTCTACAAAATACTTTAACAAGTGAAAATACTGTATTTATTGCAGTAATGAAATATAGTTCGAAATCATTGCATTATTTTTGTACTATATAGAGTGAAATCTTTCCAAATTTTATTTCGAATTTTGAATTTCTTTTTTTTTTTTTATTAGATTCGAATCCGAAAATCCAAGAGTTAAGTGAATTAAAAACCCAAAGGAGGTTCATGGCCAAGGGTAAAGATATCCGAGTAACTGTTATTTTGGAGTGTACCGGTTGTGATAAAAAGAATATTAATAAGGAATCAACAGGTATTTCTAGATATATTACTCAAAAGAATCGACACAATACGCCTAGTCGATTGGAATTGAGAAAATTTTGTCCCCGCTGTTGCAAGCATATAATTCACGCAGAAATAAAGAAATAGATAAAATTGATCGCTTGTGTGTTACCCTTCCAACCAAAGAACATAACATGTAAAATGATCCATTTTTATATATATATACTATAATCTATAATTTATAGTTGAATTTTATACATATATATATCCTTATATAAAAACATATATTAAAAAAGTAAGAATAAAAAAACCAAATCCTTTCTTGTAATAAATGTTATTTTTGGAATAGGAATAAAACCATGGAAAAATCTAAGCGACTCTTTCTTAAATCCAAGCGATCTTTTCGTAGGCGTTTGCCTCCGATCCAATCGGGGGACCGAATTGATTATAAAAACATGGGTTTAATTAGTCGATTTATTAGTGAACAGGGAAAAATATTATCCAGACGCGTAAATAGATTGACCTTGAAACAACAACGATTAATTACGATTGCTATAAAACAAGCTCGTATTTTATCTTCGTTACCTTTTCTTAATAACGAAAAACAATTTGAAAAAAGCGAGTCGACCGCTAAAACTACTACTTTAAAAAAAAAAAAAGAAATTAAAAATTGGAAATAAAATTGGAATTTAGATTCAAATTAAACATAGATTGATGTTTTGTTTGAAAACAACAGCAATTCCATTTTGGTTGTTATGTTGTAAGAAACAAGATAATCGGTGACGAATAAATTTTTTTTAAGCATGGTTGTTTATTTTGACAGCTTTATCATATGATAAAGCTGTCAAAATAAACAATTTTGGATTCTATACCTTCCCAGAGTACAGTCTCGGGGGATTTTTAGTTTTTATGATATCTTTGGCAATCATAAAAAAACAATTCTCTTTTAATATAGCTATTTGTGCAACTATTTTACGATTAAGAAGCAATTGCTTCGTGTATAGATTATATATTAAATTACTGTAAATATAATATACTTTAGGATTCTCACGAATTACTGCATTTATTCGACTAATCCATAAACCACGAAAATCTCTTTTTTTCCTATCCCTATCCCGATGAGCCGAAACCAAAGCTTTAATTTTCTGTTGAGTAATAGTTCGAGTAAGTCTTGAATGAGCTCCGCGAAAGCTTGATGTAAATAAACGAATTTTTGTCCTCCGTTTCCGAGCAATATATCCTCGTTTAATTCTGGTCATTGAATAAATAAGATTTGGATGAATAACTATTTGATTTTTTTTAAGTTATTCTTTTCTACTTCCTAGTCTATTAATAACAAAAATGGATTCTTCCAATGTATAAAAAAAAATTCCAATGGCTCTTGCTACTATAACCTCCCCAACCACGATTTTTTATAAATATTGAACCTAAAAATAACAAATTGCATTGATACTAGGTATCAAAAAACATAGTATATAGTAAATGAAATAGGACATAGATAAAAAAATGGTGGGTTCCTTCGTTTCTATGATTTTTTTTATAAACGAACAGGTCCTCTCTATACACCGGAGCCTTTTTTTTTCATTTTTATATTCATTTAATTAATGTTATTGGTAACTTGTACAGTTCACACTATTTGACTCTACCCATCTAATATCTAGTAAATAGGTTTTTACAACGAAATCTAGTTATACAGTAACGGTATTTAAGTATGAAATTTTGCTGGGTAGCTGACCCTTTTATTCCGTTCTTCCTAAATTCATTAAGGACATAATTTCTCTTTAATTGAAATTAAATTTTCTCCGCTTAATGGATAACTTAATTATTTGTTCCCAATGTAAAGTTTTTGTAATCTTAAATTGCAATTTAAGGTTATTGAGTTTGCACCAATCCAAATCATAAATTTTATATTTATACATGATAGAAGAATTTATATATTATTAATATATAATTAAGTTAAGATAGTGTGAATGGAATTGTGAATGGAAAAATTCCATTCACACTATCTTAACTTAACCGATCGCCAATACTGAAAAAATGAAATAGGTTTTTTCTTATTATATGATCTGAACGAGTCGCACATACACCCTGGTACACGTTCCTCGGCGCTGAGGGCATCCCCGAAGAGCTGGGGATTTTGTGACGTTTCGAATTGGCTGTCTTGTGTTTCTAATAAGTTGTTTCATAGTTGGCATGGTGAGTTGTATATCTATCTATATATAATGAGCGGGTTTAGATCAATCCTAACCCGATGATTCTGAATTATTTATATCCTATTAATTCTGAATTATTTCTATCCTATTATTCATAGATATTTTTTATATTAAAACTTTCAAACTAAAGGATTCAAAAATGAAATTGCAAATTCTTTTTTTAGAATAATCTTTGCTACTAATTTTTTATTCAACTGCTACAAGATCCACAATTCCATGAGCTTGGGCTTCTGCTGCTGACATAAAAGCATCCCTTTCCATGTCTTCGGATATAACCCATAAAGGTTTGCCCGTTCTTTGCATATAAACCCTTGTGATAGTTTCACGCAGTTTCAGCAATTCTTCCGCTTCCACGATAAATTCTCCCGTTTGTCCCTCATAAAAAGAACTAGCGGGTTGGTGGATCATTACCCTGATTATATAACTTAATAAGTGTTTCCCTTATCTTGATAAAGATTTTGATAAGGATTTCTCCTATATAGGTAAAGATTTTCTTTATTCCCCAAACAAAGGTAAAAGGGATAAATACTAATAAGAAAATAAATGAGCAAAAATAAGATTCAAGAACCGTACAAGCATTTTCTGCGTATTAATGCATACGGCTTTTCCAAGTATGCATTTCATTTTTTTCCTCTATGGATAGAGGAAAAAAATGAAAAAAGAAGTACAAAATCTATTAGGTCTTTTGGATCCATATCCTTAAATAATAATAATAAACAATACAATAACCAACTTTCTTTTTCATTTTTGAAGATATTTTAAAATACTATGATGGTTCCGTTGTTTTTTTTTTATTTTGTTTGTTATTCAACAATCCAAAAGTTTCTTTTTTTGCATATTTTACGTTTTCTTCTAATTAAAATAAAATTTTTTTTTTTTACTAATTTTCTGGTATGAAAAAAACATAAAAGTCTGTGACACTAAAATTAAACTAGGTTACTGATAAATCAGATAAAATATTAAATACCCTCTTTTTCATACTACTCTTTCTATATATAATCGAATAGTTTCAATTAAAAAACAAAAATTTGCATATGGAATTCGAAATACCATGCTTTTATTACTTAAAAAATGTTTTATTTAATGGCGAAGGTATAGTCTATATATATTTTATCAAATAAATATATATATTTTCTCAAATAAAAGAATCATTGGCGCCAAGCGTGAGGGAATGCTAAACGTTTGGTAATTTCCCCTCCTGCCAAAATAAAGGATCCCATCGAAGCGGCTAATCCCATACATACTGTCTGTACATCTGGTTGTACAAATTGCATAGTATCATAAACAGCTATTCCGGGTAATACCCAACCCCCCGGAGAATTTATAAACAGATACAAATCTTTATTATCGTCCTCTATACTGAGATATACCATAAGACCAATAAGTTGATTAGATATTTCACTATCAACCTCTTGACCTAAAAAAAGTAATCTTTCTCGATAAAGTCGATTGATTAGGATTCCATTTTTTTCCTTAAGAGCCGTACATGCACCTTTTGATGCATACAGTTCACCAAAAACCATATAAGTAAAAAGGAATCAATGTGTCGATTTTAAATCTCTTTCTCTTTTTATATTTATAATGGACTTCTTCGAACTTTTAAAGAAAAAAAATAATAGACTCAATTTATTGAACTAACTTCTCATTGATGTATTGCTTTCATCGAGATTGAATCTCAATCACAATGTAATTTTCTTGTTTCTGAATAGACTTTTTCAATTCTTTTAGGTTTCTTTTCTACTCTGAGTAAAGATCTGCCCGATTTGGATTTGCACATATAGCACAAATATTACAATACTATTTCTTTCTTTTTGTTATAACTTCTTTCTTTTTTGAATTTATTATTTAATGTTTTCTGTAAAATATATGATATTATAGAAATAGAAGTGGTGATCGTAGATATATTACCAATTGGTTTTTTTCTAAACAGAGCCTGGGTACTTTATTTTATTGGTCCAACCAAGCTAACCATAAATTATCTATAGTTTTGAATAAGAATCTGAATACCCCCTCTAAAAAATAAAAAAAAAAAACAAAAAAATCGATAGAATTTTACTTCATTACACTTCACGCTCCAAATTTTTTATGATTCAATAATTTTCTTTTTGGGGGTGAAAGAGAGGATATCTCGATCGGGGGAGAAAACGGGGAAATTCCATATGACCTACTATATCTGACAAGTCGCACTATATATCAACCCAAGATGCATCTTCTTCCCCAGGGCTTCGAAAGGGTACTTTTGGAACACCAATGGGCATAAAATGGAGAAATAATAAAGTCATATATCTCACTTTAGTGTGGAAACGTAAGAATTAGCTTATCTATTAAAAAAGATTTACTCGTCTTATATTACATTTATATATTTTTATAAATAAATAAAATCAAAAAGGAATACTAAATTAAGTAAAGTTGTTACGAATGAGTTCATTGGGGTGATAAACGAGTATGTCTGCATTTATTTATTTAAATATTCATAGAGAAAGTTGTCAACCCCTCTCGTCTTCTCCCCATTGCGTATTGTTACTTATCGGGTATAAAATAAATCTGTTTCTTTTTATTTTTACAAAGAGGATTGTTCGATTATTAATAAAAAATTCGAACAAATTTTAATGCTTTTTCTGAGATAATTTACTGAAAGGCTAGAGTCCATAGTATAGTTTTTTCCAGTGCAATAAAGTTACATAGTGTCTATTTTTTTGTTGATATAAGGGGTATTTTCATGGGTTTACCTTGGTATCGTGTTCATACTGTTGTATTAAATGATCCGGGCCGTTTGCTTTCTGTTCATATAATGCACACAGCTTTGGTTGCTGGTTGGGCCGGTTCGATGGCTCTATATGAATTAGCAGTTTTTGATCCCTCTGATCCTGTTCTTGATCCAATGTGGAGACAGGGTATGTTCGTTATACCTTTTATGACTCGTTTAGGAATAACTAATTCGTGGGGCGGTTGGAATATCACAGGAGGGACTATCACGAATCCGGGTATTTGGAGTTACGAAGGTGTGGCCGGAGCACATATTGTGTTTTCGGGCTTGTGCTTTTTAGCAGCTATTTGGCATTGGGTTTATTGGGATCTAGAAATCTTTAGTGATGAACGTACTGGAAAACCTTCCTTGGATTTGCCCAAAATTTTTGGGATTCATTTATTTCTTGCAGGGGTGGCTTGTTTTGGTTTTGGCGCATTTCATGTAACAGGATTGTATGGTCCTGGAATTTGGGTGTCTGATCCTTATGGACTAACTGGAAGGATACAATCCGTAAATCCCGCGTGGGGTGTGGAAGGTTTTGATCCTTTTGTTCCTGGGGGAATAGCTTCTCATCATATTGCAGCAGGAACGTTGGGCATATTAGCGGGTCTTTTCCATCTTAGTGTGCGTCCGCCCCAACGTTTATATAAAGGATTACGTATGGGAAATATTGAAACCGTCCTTTCCAGTAGTATTGCTGCTGTGTTTTTTGCAGCTTTTGTCGTTGCTGGAACTATGTGGTATGGTTCAGCAACAACCCCCATTGAATTATTTGGTCCTACCCGCTATCAATGGGATCAGGGATACTTCCAACAAGAAATATATCGAAGAGTTGGTGCTGGACTAGCCGAAAATCAAAGTTTATCAGAAGCTTGGTCTAAAATTCCCGAAAAATTAGCTTTTTACGATTACATCGGTAATAATCCAGCAAAAGGGGGGTTATTTAGAGCGGGCTCAATGGACAATGGAGATGGAATAGCCGTCGGTTGGTTAGGACATCCCATCTTTAGAGATAAAGAGGGGCGTGAGCTTTTTGTACGTCGTATGCCTACTTTTTTTGAAACATTTCCTGTTGTTTTGGTGGACGGGGACGGAATTGTTAGAGCTGATGTTCCTTTTCGACGGGCAGAATCTAAATATAGTGTCGAACAAGTAGGTGTAACCGTTGAGTTCTATGGTGGCGAACTTAATGGAGTCAGTTATAGTGATCCCGCTACTGTGAAAAAATATGCTAGACGTGCTCAATTGGGTGAAATTTTTGAATTAGATCGTGCTACTTTGAAATCAGATGGTGTTTTTCGTAGCAGTCCAAGGGGTTGGTTTACTTTTGGACATGCTTCATTTGCTCTGCTATTCTTTTTCGGGCACATTTGGCATGGTGCTAGAACTTTGTTCAGAGATGTTTTTGCCGGTATCGACCCAGATTTAGATGCTCAAGTAGAATTTGGAGCATTCCAAAAACTTGGAGATCCAACTACAAGAAGACAGGCAGTTTGATAGAACATTCTTTTGTTGTTTTTCAACTTTTTTGTTAGGATTTTGAATTTCACATAGAGAACTAGATAAATCTGGATGCATTTACTCTGGTTCTTTCTTTTTTATCTGGGAAATGCACCCCAATAAACAGGTATGAAAGCTATAATTGTAAACCACGATCAAATCTATGGAAGCATTGGTTTATACATTCCTCTTAGTCTCGACTTTAGGAATTATTTTTTTCGCTATCTTTTTTAGAGAACCCCCTAAAGTTCCAACGAAAAAAACGAAATAATTTTTATTATCTTAGTTGAAGTAATGAGCCCCCCCTATTGGGGGGCTCATTACTTCAACTAGTCCCCATGTTCTTCGAATGGATCTCTTAGTTGTTGAGAGGGTTGCCCAAAAGCAGTATATAAGGCATACCCAGTAAAACTTACAAGTAAACCAGATATAGAGATGGCAATTAGGGTTGCTGTTTCCATTATTATAATTATAAAGTGTCAAGATCATAATAGATCTATAGGATAAGATCCTTATATTTACATCGGAATGGTATACAAAGTCAACAGATCTCAATGAATAAAAAATAGTATTTATGGCTACGCAAACGGTTGAGGATAATTCTAGATCTGGTCCAAGACAAACTGGTATAGGGAATTTATTGAAACCATTAAATTCAGAATATGGTAAAGTAGCTCCGGGGTGGGGAACTACCCCTTTGATGGGTGTTGCAATGGCTTTATTTGCGATATTTCTATCTATTATTTTAGAGATTTATAATTCGTCCATTTTACTGGATGGAATTTCTATTAATTAGATTTACGAGAATAGAGTAATTAATTTTTCAATAGAAAAGAAAGTTAAGCATTTAGGGTTCTTATTGTTTGTTAGCCTATTCCATTTTTATTTGGTAGTTTGATCGTGGAATTTCTTTGTTTCTGTATTTCCGGAATATGAGTGTGTGACTTGTTTTAATGGATCCTATTGATAGTACAGAACATAAAATAAAATGGATCTGTCATCTTGATAGAGATGGTTTTATCCCGTCAGATATTTATTCTAGTATCTGGAGCACGGAATATAGAAAATTTCTAAAACTATTAGAACTATGATTCATACTAAGTATTTAGACCTCGCAATCGGACTTAAAAAACTTTTCAAAAAGTTATAAAATCAAAATAAATTGAAGAATTTTCATCCTTTAAAACTTCCGGAGCTTACCTTTATTTTGATCAAAGGACAAACGTTTCTTTGGATTTTTTCATTTCATTATATCTATATCTATTCATTGAATAAGTGATGATCCAGCAATTCTTACTCAGGGAATTTTTGGACTTCGATTAAAGGTTTTTTTGAATCATCGTGGTTATAGTATGAACCTGATGTTTTTTTTTTTTAATTGATTCGTATGGTCCTAACAAGAAAATTCCTATTAATAATAAAAATTTAATAATAATAATAAAGAAGAAAGCAGTTAAATCACATTACACATAAATAAAAAAATGAAGTAAGTAATAGAAAATAGAATATTCAAGAGGCCTGAAAAGATCAAGATAAAGACAAGAGAGCTGACTTGAGATTTTGGCATTATAACCAAAAATAATAGCTTTTGGATTTCTAGTTTTTCTTATCGTCAGAGAAAATTAGAATCATAGGATTAAATCAAGAATTTAAAAACTTTCTATTACAAATATCTGTTTTTGTTACAACCAGTGTAAGTGTATTTGGGTATTTTTGTTGGAGCCGTACGAGATGAAATTCTCATATACGGTTCTCAGGGGGGGTCCATTGGTTTACCTATCTCAATAAAGTTTATGATTGGTTCGAAGAACGTCTTGAGATTCAAGCGATTGCCGATGATATAACTAGTAAATACGTTCCTCCTCATGTGAATATATTTTATTGTTTAGGAGGAATTACACTTACTTGTTTTTTAGTCCAAGTAGCAACGGGATTTGCTATGACTTTTTATTATCGTCCGACCGTTACTGAAGCTTTTGCTTCTGTTCAATATATAATGACTGAGGCTAACTTTGGTTGGTTAATTCGATCAGTTCATCGATGGTCGGCAAGTATGATGGTCTTAATGATGATTCTACACGTATTTCGTGTGTATCTCACAGGTGGTTTTAAAAAACCTCGCGAATTAACTTGGGTTACGGGTGTAGTTTTGGGTGTATTGACTGCATCTTTTGGTGTAACAGGTTATTCCTTACCTTGGGACCAAATCGGTTATTGGGCAGTAAAAATTGTAACAGGCGTACCCGACGCGATTCCTGTAATAGGATCGTCTGTGGTAGAGTTATTACGCGGAAGTTCTAGTGTGGGACAATCTACCTTAACTCGTTTTTATAGCCTGCATACTTTTGTACTACCTCTTCTTACTGCTGTATTTATGTTAATGCACTTTTCAATGATACGTAAGCAGGGCATTTCCGGTCCTTTATAGCGAATATAGATCATAGATATTTGTAATCACAATCATTTTTTATTTAGGGGAGGAATATATTTCATTGCTACAAATATGGATTATTTAAAAGAATAAGACATGTATTTGGATATTTCCCTTCAACTTAACAAAAATTGAATTCTTTTTATTATTTACATAAGATACACGAATAGTTGAAGGGAACTCTCCGAAGAAAAAATGGATTATGGGAGTGTGTGACTTGAACTATTGATTGAGCCACGCAGATATATGAATATGACTTTATCTTATCTGCCACGTTAGAATTTACAATTTAATGTGTCTTTTTTCCAACCACCGAGAAAGGCTACTATACTACAGAGGGTAGGCTGGTTTTACTTGAAGAGAATCTTTTCTATGATCAGACTGGATTATATTCCCCATGAACCGGCTCCGTAAGATCCAGTAAAATAAGTGATGTGAATTATATCTTGTGGATTTAACTAAACTTAATAGTATGAAAATGCATTC